TTTTCATTCCCATTCACATAAGAATGAATACTATGATTTGCATTTCGAACAGGCATGAATACAGCATCTATAGTATAACTTCCGTCTTGAATGTTGTTTAGTGTTTTTATACGATATCCCCGATTCCTCTCAATTTGTAATTCAATACACAAATTAATGGGTTCTGTTAGGTTAGCTATATGTTGTGTATTATCAACTATTTCCACGGAAGGTGGTAAAATTATGTCTTGAGCAGTTACATATCCGGGACCTTTCAAACAAATAGACGCGTCCCGAGTTCCATACAGATTACTTCTCAATACAATTTCTTTCAAATTCATTAAAATTTCATGTATTGATTCTTGAATACCAACTACGGTGGAATATTCATGTGGTATTTTCTCAGATTTTGCACGTGTGATACATGTTCCCTCTATTTCTCCGAGCAAAATTCTTCGCATTGCAATGCCGATTGTATCAGCTTGGCCTTTCATAAGTGGAGACAGAATAAAGCGTCCATAATAAAGACGCTTACTGTCTACTCTTGATTCAACACACTTCCACTGTAGTGTCCGAGTAGATACTTTTACTTGTTCTCCAATCATAGTTATATATTTTTATCAAAAATTGTTTATTTCTCTTGAAATCTCTTTCTTTAATGTTTATTTTTAGTTTTACACACGTCTTTTTTTCGGGGACCTACATCCATTATGTGGCATAGGCGTTACATCCCGTATAAACTTTAATAGTATACCACTTCTACGAATAGCTCTTAATGCTGCATCTCTTCCGAGACCGGGACCTTTTATCAGCACTTCTGCTCGTTGCATGCCTTGATCCGCTACTGTTCGAATAGCATTTGCTGCTGCGGTTTGAGCGGCAAATGGTGTCCCCCTTCGCGTACCCTTGAAGCCACACGAACCGGCAGAGGACCAACAAATCACCCGACCCCGTACATCTGTAACAGTAACAATGGTATTGTTGAAACTAGCTTGAACATAAATAACACCCTTTGGTATTTTACGAGGATGCTTACGCGAACCAATACGTGCATTTTTACGTGAACCAATTTTTGGTATAGGTTTTGCCATATTTTATTATTTTAAAAAATATAAGTCCGAAATATATGGATATATCCATTTCCTGTCAAAAAAGGATTCTTTACTATTTTCTATCTTAATTGTATTCGATTTCTACTAAGATAGATTTGAAATATAAAGCAATAATATTTGTTATTATTATATTATAATACTTATAAAATAGAATAGATTCTAAGATAGAATCTATACTATATTTTTGATTTTATATTTAATTGAATTAACTATTAATAGAATACAATTTTTTTATTTGAATTTAAATATTTATTGATTTGTGCATTCGGTACTTTCTTTAAAAAAGAAAGCCCTTTTTTGTTTTGTGAAAATATTATCCTTGTCTTTGTTTATGTTTTGGATTGGAACAAATTACTATAATTCGCCCTCGTCTGCGGATCAATCGACATTTTTCACAAATTTTACGAACAGAAGCTCCGATTTTCATATTTCTCACTCCTTAACTTAAATACCGAATCTATTTATTGGAAGAAAATAGGGTTTCCTTATTACATTTTTTACTTTCCCTGTACATATAAAAGAAGAGTACGTCAAATTTTCTTGGAAACATAGCCCAGAATCTTATTTAAATTCTATTTTTTCTATAAAGGAACCTGGAATATACCCTCAGAAATGATTAAGTAATTTAAAATAAAATCTTCATGAAATTTTTTCTTTCTATTCTAGTTAAATCCTCTTGACACATTCACTAATGTATTAGGAGTAATATTAGAAATCTGTGTTTTCTCTCTCCATCGACAAGAATGGATAGAAGTTTTTTATATAATTCGGATTCAGATATAAGAATATCCGAAAAATTACCATATATAACATAAAACTTCGCCGCCGATTCTTTCTAAACGAGCCTCTCGATCTGTCATTATACCTCTAGAAGTAGAAAGAATTACAATCCCCATACCTCCTAAAATTCTAGGAATTCTTTGATAGTTAGAATAGATTCGGAGACCTGGTGTACTGATCCGTTTTAAATTTAAAAACGTTTTAGATGATCCTTTCCTATTTCTTCTATATCGTAGAGTTAAGACTAAAAAGTATTTGTCGTTTTCCCGATGTTTTCTGACGTTTTCAACAAAACCCTCTCGTAAAAGTATTTTAACAATGTTTTCAATAATATTAGTAAGTGGTATTTGAACCGTTCTTTTTCTATTCATGTCAGCATTGCGTATCAAGGTTATTACATCAGCTATGGTATCCTTACCCATGATATGTTGTTCCTTACTTTCAATATAATCAATCAACGTGCTCCCATTTTTTGATTCAATAAAATATCTAATTCTTGAATATGAGAATATAATAATATTAATATATATACTCTATAGAAAATCTTATTCTAATCTAATAGGATAATGTACATATATATAGAATATTCTCAAACTAAAAAATTCGAATTCTGAATTCTATTTTTTTTATAGAATTCAGAATTCGAATTTTGAATATATAAATAAGAAATATATATTTCATTCCTTATCTCGTTTTATAATACCTCGGGTGCTAATGAAACTATTTTAGTGAAATTTAATTTTCTCAATTCTCGAGGTATTGCGCAAAAAATTCGAGTTCCTTTTGGATTTCCTTCTTTATCAATTACAACCGCAGCATTATCATCATACTTTATTATCATACCATTACTACGTTTGAGTTCTTTACAAGTACGTACGATTACAGCTCTGATAACTTCTGATCTTTCTAAAGACGTATTTGGTACTGCTTTTTTGATTACAGCAACAACAATGTCACCAATATAAGCATACCGTCGGTTACTAGCTCCTATGATTCGAATACACATCAATTCGCGAGCTCCACTATTATCGGCTACATTTAAATAGGTTTGAGGTTGAATCATATTCTTTTTTTTTTTTTATCTTTCAGTCAAAAAATTGAAGTAAAAAAAATATTCTGTGTTCAAAAAAAAAACGAAACCCACAATTGCAATTTTTTTCATACTAAAGAAAAGACCTCTTTCCTTCAAATGATTATTCTGAAAGAATGAATTGAGTTCGTATAGGCATTTTGGATGCTGCTATTGCAATAGCTTTTCTAGCTATATTTTCCGAGACCCCACTCATTTCATAAAGTATTTTGCCGGGTTTAACGACAGCTACCCAATATTCGGGAGATCCCTTTCCCGAACCCATACGCGTTTCGGTAGGTCTTACTGTAACAGGTTTGTCTGGAAATATGCATACCCATATTTGTCCACCCCGACGGACATTTCGTGACATTGCCCGGCGCCCTGCTTCAATTTGTCTAGATGTGATCCAAGCGGGTTCAAGTGCCTGAAGAGCATATTTTCCGAAGCAAATACGATTACCTCGATAGGCTCTTCCTTTCATTCTTCCTCGATGTTGTTTACGAAATCTGGTTCTTTTAGGGTTATAGTTGATGGTTGTTTCTCAATTCCATCTCTATTACAAAACCGTACATGAGATTTTCACCTCATACGGCTCCTCACGAATGAATCGATTCAAAAATATTTATTTAACCGATAAAATAAAAAAATATATAATAACATACATGTTGATCTATTAGAAATTTGTATATCTTGCTTTGATATATATTGTTTTGGTATTCTAACGAATCTTTATTTGTCTTTTCTTTTTATTATCGTATCGGATTTGAAATAAAAAAAAAAAATTATCGCGGGCGAATATTTACTCTTTCATTATCAATTTCAGATGGAATGTAGGGTTAGTCCACAATTCCTCAAAAAAAAAACAATAACAATGAATTGGTTCTTAGTTTCTTCCGCCATCCCACCTAATGAATAAGATTTGTTTTTACTTTTAAAAATTAATTTAATTAAAAAAATAATCTTAGGTATTCACAGGTTCCGTCGTTCCCATCGCTTTTCGATTTATGGTTAGGTCTAAATTCTATAATGGAGCCTCTGTAATAAGATTTTATTAAAAAAAAATCTTATTATTTATTTTATTCTTTTTTGTTGAATCAACCTTCTCAGTTTTATTGATTCGCGGCTCTGGATTCGTTTATTCTAGGAATATATTCCATCCATTATGGATGAATTTTGAATATGGATGCTTTATTACACTACCTTTTATGAGATGACCCATAGACCTTTACATATTAGAATTTTATATCATTGATATCTTTTTTTTTTCTCTCTTTCTTTCACCTCTTCGTTTATCTGTATATTCTTATTGCTTTACAACTCATAATCAGATTCGTTTTTATTTCCGTTTTCTGTTGCTATAATTATATAACCACGTCTATCTTTATTTAGATTTTGTATTTGAACGGGTTCTTTATATCCAGATAATGCGAAGCGATGAGTAGGTTATTAGTTCTTTAGTTCTTTATTAAAAAATTCTACGACTTTTTGTTTTAATTGAACCACTCTAAAAAAACCAACGAGTCGCACACTAAGCATAGCAATTCCTTCACTATAAAATGATTAATAAAATTTTTTATTGAGTCTTATAAAATTTGTCAGTTATTCTTTTGGAATAAGAATATATTAAGAATTCCTCATTTTTTGTTTTATCCAACGATGGAAGCTTAAAGATATGGAAAAGTTTATTATTCTTTGTTTAGAAATATCCAAACTTTGATCCCCAATACCCCATAAATAGTTCGAACTGGATAGGAACAATAATCAATTTTAGCTCGAATGGTTTGTAGAGGAACCCTACCTTCTCTGATCCATTCGACACGTGCAATTTCTTTTCCGTCGATACGGCCCGCAATTTGTACTTGAACTCCTTTTGTACCCGCCTGTTCAGCTAATTCTATAGCTTTTTTGATTGCTTTACGAAAAGGGATTCTATTCTTTAATTGTCCGGCTATAAATTCTGCAAGAATATTAGGGTCTCTATAAGCATTTGGAATTCTTGTAATTGCAATGTTGAGTTTTCGGTTCACACAATTCAGTTTTTTTTGCACAGTTGTCTG